AACTTTCTGGGAAATGATACAAAGAAAAATGTCTCTTTTCCCAATAGAAAAACTACTCTGTGATGAATTATCTGATCATTGGAATTATATAAATGAACAAAAAAAGAACAACCTGAGTACGGAATTTCGAAATAGAATTGAAGCTCTCGATAAAGGATGTATTACTCTAAATGTGCTCGAAAAAAGAATTAGATTGTGTAATGATGAGACTAAAAAGGATTACTTGCCTAAAATATATGATCCTTTTTTGAATGGACCTCATCGCGGAAAGATCAAAATTTTTTTTTCATCCTCAACAAATAAAACTTTAATAAAAAATTACATAGAGACGGGTTGGATAAATAAGATTCATGGTATACTTTTAACTACTGATTTTGACAAATTGGAAAAAAAAATAGATACATTTGATAGAAATTCACTATCAAGAGAAAAAAAACTTTCTTTATTTTCAGTTTCAGAAGACGAACAAGGAAGAATTTATTTAGAAGATCAAATAAAAATTTTAAAATTTTTATTCAATCCAATTATAACTGATCCCAAGGCTAAAAGAATTAGAAAAAAATCTATTGGAATAAAAGAAATCAGTAAAAAAGTTCCTCGATGGTCATACAAATTAATCGATGAATTAGAACAACAGGAAGGAGTAGAAAATGAAGAGAATGTCGAGGAGGATCATGAGATTCGTTCAAGAAAAGCCAAACGTGTAGTAATTTTTACTGATAAACAAGAAAATGCTGATACTAATACCCAAAATACTAATGATTCCGATCAAACAGAGGAAGTGGCTTTGATACGTTATTCGCAACAATCAGATTTTCGTCGAGACATAATCAAAGGATCCATGCGTGCTCAAAGACGTAAAACTGTTACCTGGGAACTAGTTCAAGCAAATGTGCATTCCCCTCTTTTTTTGGACAGAATAGACAACCCCCCTTTTTCTTTTAATATCTCCGAGTTAGTGAAAGTCATTTTTAAAAACTCGATGGATAAAAAAACAAAAAAATTAAGAATTTCGGATTATACAGAGGAAAAGAGAAAAGAAAGTGAGAAAAAAAAAGAGGAACAAAAAAGAGAAAAATACAAAAGAGAAGAGAAAGCCCGAATAGAAATAGCGGAAGCCTGGGATAGCATTGTATTTGCTCAAGTAATAAGAGGGTCCATATTAGTAAGCCAATCGTTTCTTAGAAAATATATTATATTACCTTCATTGATAATAGCTAAAAATATAGTCCGTATGTTATTATTTCAATTTCCCGAATGGTCCGAAGACTTAAAAGATTGGAATAAAGAAATGCATGTTAAATGCACCTATAATGGTGTTCAATTATCAGAAACAGAATTTCCAAAAAATTGGTTGACAGACGGTATTCAGATACAGATTCTATTTCCTTTTTGCCTTAAACCTTGGCACAGGTCTAAGCTACGATCCCCTCAAAAAAATTCGTTGAAACTGAAAAATAAAGGGCAAAAAAACGATTTTTGTTTTTTAACAGTTTGGGGAATGGAAACTAACCTTCCTTTTGGTTCTCCCCGAAAACGACGTTCATTTTTTGAACCCATTTTTAAAGAACTCAAAAAAAAAATTATAAAATTGCAAAAAAAGTCTTTTCTAGTTATACAGTTTTTAAAAGAAAGAACAAAATTTTTTCTAAACATCTCAAAAGAAACAAAAAAATGGGTCATCAAAAGCATTCTATTTCTAAAAAGAATAATAAAAGAACTTTCAAAAATAAATCCAATTCTATTCTTTGGATTAAGAGAAATATCTGAATTGAGTGAAACTAAAAAAGAAAAAGATTCGATAATGAGTAATTTGATGATTCATGAATCGTCCATTCAAATTCGATTTATGGATTTGAAAGATTATTCATTGACAGAAAAAAAAATTAAAGATCTGGCTGATAGAACAACCACAATCAGGAATCAAATAGATAAAATTACAAAAGATAATAAGAAAGGATTTTTAACTCCGGAACTAAATAATAAAATAAATATTAGTTCTAATAAAAGAAGTTCTACTGCTAAACTAGTATCACCAATAAAAAATATTTCGCAGAAATTAAAAAGAGGAAATGTTAGATTCATCCGTAAATCATATTTTTTTATAATATTTTTAATTCAAAGGATATATATAGATATTGTTCTATCTATCATTTATATTCCGAGGATCAATACACAACTTTTTTTTGAATTATCAAAAAAAATTATTGATAAATACATTTCCAATAATGAAACAAATAAAGAAAAAATTAATAAAACAAATAAAAATACAGTTCGCTTTATTTCGACTATAAAAAAGTCGACTTTTGATATTAGTAATAAGAATTCAAAAATAATTTTTGACTTATCCTGCTTGTCACAAGCATATGTATTTTACAAATTATACCAAACCCAACTTATTAACCTGTATAATTTAAGATATGTTCTTGAATATCACGGAACCTCTCTTTTTCTTAAGAATGAAATAAAGAATTATTTCGAAGAACAAGAAATATTTCATTCTGAATTACGACAGAAAGATCTTTTGAATTCTGGAATGAATCAATGGAAAAACTGGTTAAGAGGTCATTATCAATATGGTTTATCCCGGATTAGATGGTATCGCTTAGTACCTCAAAAATGGCGAGCTAAAATCAATCAACAACGTATGGATCAGAATAAAGATTTAAACAAAAGGTATTCTGATGAAAAAACAAACCAATTAATTCATTACAAAAAATTAAATGATTTTGAAGCAAATTCATTACCGAATCAAAAATATAACTTTCAAAAACACTATAGGTATGACCTTTTCTCATATAAATCTATTAATTATGAAAATAAAAAGCATTCATATATTTATGCATCACCATTACGTATAAATAATAAAGAGAAAATTTCTTATGATTACAATATAGATAAGGGTATATTATTTAATATGCCAGGGGGTCTTATTCCTATCAATAATTATCTAGGGGAAGAGGATATTATGAATCTGGAGAAATTTTCCGATAGAAAATATTTTGATTGGAAAATTTTCCATTTTTGTCTTAGAAAGAAAGTTGATATTGAGTCCTGGATAGATACCAATGATAATAAAAATGCTAAGGCTGGGTTTAATAATTATCAACTAATTGACAAAATTACTAAAAAAGGTCTTTCTTATCTTACAATCTATCAAAATCAAGGAATCCAACCATCCAAGAGAAAAAAAAACCTTTTTGATTGGATGGGAATGAATGAAGAAATACTAAGTCTTCCCATATCGAATCTGAAACTTTGGTTTTTCCCAGAATTTATCCTCTTTTATAATACATATAAAATGAAACCGTGGATCATACCAATCAAATTACTTCTTTCAAATTTGAATGGAAATGAAAATATTGGTGAAAATCAAAATATCAATAGAAAGAGAAAAGGGGATCTTTTTAGATTATCAAATGAAAAAAAAATTATTGAATTAGAGAATCGAAATCAAGAAGAAAAAGAATCCGCAGGCCGAGGTAATCTTGAATCAGATGCACAAAACCAAGAGAATCTTGGATCGGTTCTCTCAAACCAAGAAAAAAATATTGAAGAAGATTATGCAGGCTCAAATATGAAAAAACGTAGAAAGAAAAAGCAATACAAAAGCAACACAGAAGCAGAGCTTGATTTCTTGCTAAAAAGGTATTTACGTTTTCAATTGAGATGGAATGATTCTTTAAATCAAAGAATGATCAATAATATCAAAGTATATTGTCTCCTGCTTAGATTGATAAATCCAAAAGAAATTGCTATATCCTCTATTCAAAGGGGAGAAATGAGTTTGGATATTCTGATGATTCAAAAGGATTTAACTCTTACAGAATTGATGAAAAAGGGCATATTAATTATCGAACCAGTTCGTTTGTCTATAAAAAATAACGGACAATTTCTTATCTATCAAACGATAAGTATTTCATTGGTTCATAAGAGTAAGCTCCCAATTAATCAAAGATACGGAGAAAAAAGCTATATTGATAAAAAAAATTTTGATAAATCCATTGCAAGACATCAAAGAATGAACGAAAATAGGGACAAAAATCATTCTGATTTCTTTGTTCCTGAAAAAATTTTATCCACTAAACGGCGGAGAGAATTAAGAATTCTAATTTCTTTCTATTCGAGGAATAGAAATGATATACCCCAAAATCCAGTATTTTTCAAATACATAAAAAACTGTAGTGAAGTTTTGGATAAAAGCAAAAGAGATAAAAATAAACTAATTAAATTAAAGTTCTTTCTTTGGCCTAATTATAGATTAGAAGATTTAGCTTGTATGAATCGATATTGGTTTGATACCAATAATAGCAGCCGTTTTAGTATGGTAAGGATACATATGTATCCACGATTGGAAATTCGTCAATAATACCTTTTTTTCATATGCAATCTCTCCCCTCCTTTCCTATTCGTATCCAAATAAAATTGAAAATTGAAAAAAAAAATTAGTTGATAAAATTAGTAGTTCATAAAGAAATTAAGATTATTGTATATACAAAATTTAAATTAGTCGCATTATTCTTACTGATTGGTAAAATTTTTGAATTTTAAAAATTAAAAGATAGAAGGTTTCATTTTATGGTAAAAAATTCATTTATTTCCGTTATTTCACAAGAAGAAAAAAAAGAAAACAGTGGGTCTGTTGAATTTCAAGTATTTAGTTTCACCAATAAGATACGAAGACTTACTTCACATTTGGAATTGCATAGAAAAGACTATTTATCTCAGAGAGGTCTACGTAAAATCCTAGGAAAACGGCAACGACTTCTGTCTTATTTGTCAAAGAAAAATAAAGTACGTTATAAAGAATTAATTAGTCGGCTGGATATTCGGGAATCAAAAACTCGTTAAATTGAAAAGTAACTTGAATTATTTGATTTATTAGATCTTGAATTTTGATGAACTTCTTTTTGTTTTCAGCAATTCATGAAAGAATGAATCGAGGAATAACCTATGAATGTAACAACTACAAGAAAAGACCTCATGATAGTCAATATGGGACCTCACCACCCATCAATGCATGGTGTTCTTCGGCTCATCCTTACTCTAGATGGTGAAGATGTTATTGATTGTGAGCCGATATTGGGTTATTTACACAGAGGGATGGAAAAAATTGCAGAAAACAGAACAGTTATACAATATCTGCCTTATGTAACACGTTGGGATTATTTAGCGACTATGTTCACAGAAGCAATAACCGTAAATGGACCAGAACAGTTGGGGAATATTCAAGTACCTAAAAGAGCCAGTTATATCAGAGTAATTATGTTAGAGTTGAGTCGTATAGCTTCTCATCTCTTATGGCTTGGCCCTTTTATGGCAGATATTGGTGCACAGACCCCCTTTTTCTATATTTTCCGAGAAAGAGAATTAGTATATGATCTATTTGAAGCTGCCACCGGTATGAGGATGATGCATAATTATTTTCGTATCGGAGGAGTAGCCGCCGATCTACCTCATGGATGGATAGATAAATGTTTAGATTTCTGTGATTATTTTTTAACAGCGGTTTCTGAATATCAAAAACTTATTACGCGTAATCCTGTTTTTTTAGAACGAGTTGAAGGGATAGGCATTATTGGTGGAGAAGAAGCAATAAATTGGGGTTTATCAGGACCGATGCTACGAGCTTCTGGAATACAATGGGATCTTCGTAAAGTTGATCGTTATGAATGTTACGACGAATTTGATTGGGAAATCCAGTGGCAAAAAGAAGGAGATTCATTAGCTCGTTATTTAGTCCGAATCAGTGAAATGACAGAATCTATAAAAATTATTCAGCAGGCTCTGGAAGGAATTCCAGGAGGACCTTATGAGAATTTAGAAATACGATCCTTTGATAGAGAAAAGGATCCAGAATGGAATGATTTTGAATATCGATTCATTAGTAAAAAACCTTCTCCCACTTTTGAATTGCCGAAGCAAGAACTTTATGTAAGAGTTGAAGCCCCAAAGGGAGAATTGGGAATTTTTTTAATAGGAGATCAGAGTGGTTTTCCTTGGAGATGGAAAATTCGCCCGCCCGGTTTTATCAATTTGCAAATTCTTCCTCAGTTAGTTAAAAGAATGAAATTGGCTGATATTATGACAATACTAGGTAGCATAGATATCATTATGGGAGAAGTAGATCGTTGAAATGATAATTGAGACAACAGAAATACAAGATATCAATTCTTTTTCCAGATTGGAATCCTTCAAAGAGTTCTATGGAATCATATGGATGCTTGTACCTATTTTTAGTCTTGTATTGGGAATTACAATAGGCGTACTCGTAATTGTGTGGTTAGAAAGAGAAATATCCGCAGGAATACAACAACGTATTGGGCCTGAATATGCCGGTCCTTTGGGAATTCTGCAAGCTCTAGCCGATGGGACAAAACTAATATTCAAAGAGAATATTCTCCCGTCTCGAGGGGATACTCGTTTATTCAGTATAGGACCATCCATAGCAGTTATATCCATTTTACTAAGTTATTCAGTAATTCCTTTTAGCTATCACCTTGTTTTATCTGATCTCAATATCGGTGTTTTTTTATGGATTGCCATTTCAAGTATTGCTCCCATCGGACTTCTTATGTCAGGATATGGGTCAAATAATAAATATTCCTTTTTAGGTGGTCTACGAGCTGCGGCTCAATCAATTAGTTATGAAATTCCATTAACTCTTTGTGTGTTATCAATATCTCTACGTGCGATTCGGTTAAACATAAACTTTAACTTTTCTTTACTTATTTCTTTTTAGTAAAGAAATTGAATAGATATCTTCATTGTTTTATTCATTATTCAGGTTGATGCACTAAATCAGATAGTTATATGAGTGAAAGAAAACAGCTTCTAAATTAGCAGTAAAAAAATTGAGTCTCATCTCCTACGTACAAGAATTAAAAGAAAATAACGATAAGCAAGACCTTTACCCCAAGATTGGTTGATTAGTCATCCTAGCTTGAAGCGGGCTAAAAAGATCAACCGTATATAGTTTTTATTATACTTTCGTTGTAGTACTATAACGGATGATTGAGTAAAAATAAGTGGATGGTTAGGAACACCAAAATACATAAAGGATTAGTAATGGAGATTTTTTATGTAAATTATCCAAAAGGGTATTTTACATAACATAAAAAGAATACTAATTGGGGCTTTAAGTTGGTAGAAATGATCAAGCAGTACTCCTCACGATTCCGATCCAGAGTATGCTCCTATCCACAGATTAAAAAAAATGACTATCAGGAACGAAATAATCCTTTTTTTTAAACCCCTTTTTAATTAAGAAAGAAGAAGAGGAACGAAAAATAAGATCTTTTTATTCTTTCATATATTCATAGAGACAGCGTGTCATGATTCATGAAATAATCTAATAATAATCTAATATATAATTTTTTTTCGTAATCAAAAAGGATGGGTTGAAATATCTATTGATATTTCTACAAAGAGTATTTTATTGAAGGATTCAGTTATTACTCACAAGAAAGAAAAATAAAAATTATTAAAGGACGAGATCAA